CTTTAGGGGTTCTTTATTATACACCACATTTTGATTCCGCCAATTGAACACAATCAAGTCTAGATGATACAACGAAAAAAAGAAGATGGGTAGAAAAACTTATTAGATACCATTGACTCTGGTATCTAATAAGTTCTACCTACTATTGGATTTGAACCAATGACTCCCGCCGTATGAAAGCAATACTCTAACCACTGAGTTAAGTAGGTTATTTATCATCACAAAAAAAGGACCCATCGCCTCGGGGATTATAGGTGGAATATTATTTCTAAGCAATACCCATCCGCTAACAGTAAACGGATCAGAGAACTATCATGTGGGATCCTATCTTGACAAGAAATTATCTATATGTTAAGATATCTATGACAAGGGCTATAGCTCAGTTAGGTAGAGCACCTCGTTTACACGTGCGCCAATGCTTTTCAAGGGAGCCCATTATGCAATGATCTTATTGAGAAATCGATGTCTTACTCCATAGATTCGAGGGAACAAGAGAACAATAGCCTGACAAATATTTGGTTCGGTTCAATTTGAGTGCGAATTCAAGTGCCAAATCAAATAGAACCCGCCATTGATTTGCTAATTGATAAGGTAAATACCCAGTCCATTCAATGCCAGGCTTAATGAGTATAAGGGACTCAAAAGAACCTCTTTTCGTCCTATGAACTTTAAGGTGTATGAAGTCTCATATTTGACTCTTGCAGCGGAGCGATAGAGATTCCATTTAACTTAGGTTGATCTAGGCCGGAGGCAGACCTAAGTCAAGGTAACCCTTCTTTGAAACACTTTGGTATTGCTCCTAGATCAGAATACAAATGATGAATCACAGAGCACATGGAGCCATCTTATTATCTTCCTGTAAAGAAAAAATATGGTGGACTAACTGATCTTTACATCAATCAGTTGATGAAAGAGCCCAATGCAACAAAATGCATGTTGGGTCTTTGAAACAGTTCGAATCATTTCGATAATAATCAGTTTGATCTGTTTTACCGAGAAGGTCTACGGTTCGAGTCCGTATAGCCCTAACACATTCCATTTTTTTATAGACATTCCATTTTAGTTTAGTATAGTTTTCATTTCCTCATTAGTACTTGTTTATGGATTAACCGGTTCCTTTGTTCATAGAAATGAAAGCATTACCATATGCTCATGTGAATACATAGGGACAGGAAAATAAAAACAATAATTCATTCCAATGGATGAATTACATATGACTTTTTTCTTGTCCATGATCAAAGAGTTACTGATATACTTTTGTTTTTGTTTTAGTATACCCAATCTCAGTCAATTTATGAAGTGAAAATCATGACAGGATCCTGTCTAAAAACTTCATCCCGACCCAACTAAATCGAATCCTAAGTTACACGGATCTAGTACCTATTCTTTTCTTGGACTTGTATTTGTGGAAGTCCCCCGACTTCGACTAATTGCTTTTTGGCCGAACAACAACCCAACTTGGTTGTTTCAAATATAATGCAGAGATAATGAATTGGTCCTTAATGTATCGACGTTCCTTCTTCTATATTCTATGAGTTGGGTTGGTTTGTGGATTTGGTCTCTCGAATTGTTCGAGAATGTGTGATTCTTTCTATTAGAAGTATCTTATGTAGATCATTTATGATTCCACAGATTCTATCACTCTGCGCTATCTTTCATTGTGTAGTGTAAGTTTGCTCCAAAACAAACTCCCTTTTTGTAGCAAAACCTAACCCATCGGTTGGTCTTACTAAGTTTTATTGCCGTAACAAGTATTTTTGTTCATCCCCAATCGCGGTCTTTCTTTAGTACTCGATTCTTTTTCTTTCTGAGAGGGTCCGAGGCGGGGGTATAGTACAGATTCTAAGTTTCCAATTTTTTGGTTTTGGTATAGAAAGATATGAGTTGTTATATGTAAAGGTTCCTAGCAACTCAACGGATTGAATCAAATCAATAAAGTAAGGAAAATAGAAATGAAATCTAGGACAAGGAAAGGGGATAAAATATAATCGTTCGATGTATTAGATTATGTTTACGTATTCCTATCGAATCAATAGAAGCAATGATTCTCCACCTGGATTTTAATGAAAAGAATACTTCGAGTAGAATATGCTAGAAATCCCTAGCCGTTTTACCCATATGACTACTTAAATTTTTTCGTTTTGATTTGAAAAAAAAAAAGTGAAATAATATAATTTCAATTATATTATATATAAAATGAACTATAAAAACATAGTTATACTAAATACGTACGATATTATACGTACGATATTAATAGTTATACTAATACGATTACGTGCGATTACGATATTATTAGTATTATTTATTAGTATTATACTATTTTTAGTATTTGTATTTAATTGCTTTTTTAGGGAGAAACCGAGACAAAGTAAGAGAGTTTGTGTAAGAGCATCCTATATCTACACCATATCTAAATGGAATCGAAATACAAAATAAATGTAAGTGGGGTTCCGTTGTATGAATCTTTAAACAAGACATGCCCCGTAGCAAACAAACTCTA